ATATATATATATGTATAACATGAATATAAATTTATGTAAATTAAATAATTTAATAAACAACTATACTATTATAAATCTTAAAAAAAATTAAAAATAAGGGTTTTTTTTCTACCTAAATTCCATATGGTTTTTTATCCTAAAATTTTAATACCCAAATTTCTATCTAAAAAATAAAAAAAAATTAAGCGTGGAGACACCCCCCCCCCCCCCGTTTTTTTGGAAATAAGATAAGCTAAGAATAAGCTGTTGGGTTCATACCCCAAATATGAATGTTAATTCTCTTATTAAAAGTTTGGTTCTGGCTTTTTATTTTAGCTGTGATTATTTTAAATACATGAAATTTTTGTAGATGAGTGAGGATGAGTAAAGAATATAAAAGAAAAAATATTTTTTTTATAGGAAAGCTTTTGATATTAAATTGTTTAAAATGTCTGAGAATGCTCACTTCATCAGTATTGAAGATTAAGAAATATAAGAAATTATGATTTAGAAAGTAATAGAGAAGCTTGGAAAAATTTGTGCCAGCCTCCGCGGTTAGACAAATAAGCTAAGTTAAAATAGTCGGTAAAAAAGATGGTTAGTTTTAGTTGAAGGTAGATTAAATTAATTTTATAAGTTAAATTAGAAGAGTTATTTTGAAATTATTTCTATCTGAAGAATGACTCCATGAAAACTTATTTTCGAGACCGGGATTAGATACCCCGTTATTCAAGAAGTAAATTTATAAAAAATATGTATACCAGAGTATTACGAGTGTTCCTTAAAACTCAAAGAACTTGGCGGTGCTCAAAACCCAGCCAGGGGAGCCTGCCCCATAATCGATATTCCTCGAAGAACCTGACTTTTTCTTGCTTTTCAGTTTGTATACCGTCGTCATCAGGTGACTTTTTAGAATAAAGAAGTCAGCTAAAAGGAAGAAATAATCCTTTATGTCAGATCAAGGTGCAGCTAATGAAAAAGTGGAGGTGGGCTACTATAAAAAAATTTTTATGGATATTTTTTTGAAAATAAAGATTAAAAAAGGACTTGGGAGTAAGTATAAGAAAGAGTGTTAAGCTGAACTAGGATTTAGAGTGTGCACATATCGCCCGTCGCTCTCGTCGAAAGATGAGATAAGTCGTAACATAGCAAGGGTACCGGAAGGTGTTCTTAAAAACATAGTATAAAAAAGTATTATTCACTTACATTGAATAGGTGATCGTTAGATCTGTTTTTAATAGATTTCTTGTTTTATGATTTAATTTAAATTAATAAAAGAAAAATCATTTTATATAAGTGTATTGTTGAAAGAAATTATAATAAAAACTAGAGAAAAAAAGTACCGTGAGGGAATGAAGATAAATTTTTTTAAAGAAATAGTTAATTTTTGTACCTTTTGTATGATGGTTTATCTAGAAAAAGACATAAATAGTGTTTTCCCGAAATAAATTGAGCTATTAAATTTCTATGTCAATGTGGAAAGATTGTATAAAGAGGATTTAATAGAAATGAAATATTAATCGCAATTTATGATAGCTGGTTAATCAATAAAGATATCAAAGTATCTATTTTCGGTGAATGAAGATTTAGTTGTTATTGAACTAAAAATAAAGACGAAAAATGTAAAGATAAAAGGATAAGCTTTTGTCTAGTGATAAAAATTTTTTGAAAATAAGAATCAAGTGTAGGCTTAAGATTGGTCATCAATTAAAAAAATTGTTATAAATTATGAAAAAAAGAATTTTATTGGTAAATAAATTTTATTCTTGGGTATTGATTAATTTTATAAAAACTTTTTATTAAAAGAAATTCTGATAAAATGAGTATTTGTGTTTTTATTTTTCTGAAAATTATAAATAGACAGAAAATAAAATATTTATATTAGAAAATGGATAAAAGGAATTCGGCAAAAATTTGTTTCGCCAGTTTATCAAAAACATGGCTCTTTGTTTTAAAAAGATAGAGAGTCGGACCTGCCCGGTGAATAATGATTTTTAACGGCCGCGGTACCCTGACCGTGCAAAGGTAGCATAATCATTTGCCTTTTAATTAAAGGCTGGTATGAACGGTTTGACGAAAACAAAACTGTCTCTTATCTATTATTTAAAAATTAATTTTGATGTGAAGAAGCATTAATTATTCTAAAAGACAAGAAGACCCTGTTGAGCTTTAGCGAAATGAAAAAGTAATTTTATGAATCAAAAAAATACTTTTTTTTTATCTTTTTAGTTGGGGCGACTGAGGAACAAAAGAGCTTCCTTTATAAAAAAGATTAATTTTATTTTGATCCAGGATATCCTGATTAGAAGAATTAGTTACCACAGGGATAACAGCGTAATCCTTTTTTAGAGTTCTCATCGAAAAAAGGGCTTGCGACCTCGATGTTGGATTAAGATTTCCAGTTGGTGCAGAAGCTTTCTTTGGTTGGTCTGTTCGACCATTAAAATCTTACATGATCTGAGTTCAGACCGGCGTAAGCCAGGTCGGCTTCTATCTTTAGAAAAAATATATTTTGGACTAGTACGAAAGGACCGTCTAGAAATAAAGTTTTTATAAAAAAGAAGAAATTTAATTTTGTTTTAAAAAATGTTAAGTTGGCAGAAGAAAATGTGATTGACTTAGGCTCAATAGATGAAAGTAAATTTCACTTAACTAGATAAGAAATTAAGATGGCAGATAAGTGTATCAGATTTAAGCTTTGGTTATAAAGGTGAAAGTCCTTTTCTTAATAATGATTATTTCTATTGTTTCTGTTTTTATGACTTATGTCTGTGTTTTACTAGGTCTTGCTTTTTTTACATTATTAGAACGAAAGGGATTAGGATATATGCAAGTTCGAAAAGGTCCTAATAAAGTAGGGATTATAGGTTTGCCTCAGCCTTTAGCGGATGCGGCAAAACTTTTAACCAAAGAGATAAGAAAACCTATTTTAGTTAATCAGTTACCATATTTTTTTGCTCCTGTTTTAAGATTAATTTTAGCATTAATATTATGACAATTAATTCCAAGAAATTCTGGAATTTTATTAATAAAACTAGGGTTATTATTTTTTCTTTGTGTATCAAGAATAAATGTTTATGGAACTTTATTGGCTGGGTGAGGATCTAACTCAAAATATGCATTGTTAGGAGCGATTCGTGCTATTGCTCAGACTATTTCTTATGAAGTAAGATTAGCTCTTATTTTACTATTTTCTTTATTTATTTGTCTTAGATTAGAATTATTTAAAGTTCAGGAATGTCAAAGAATAATCTGACTTTCATTTTTATTTTTTCCTATAAGTTTAGTTTGATTTGTGTCTTGTATTGCTGAAACTAATCGAGCTCCTTTTGATTTTGCGGAAGGAGAATCTGAATTAGTGTCTGGTTTTAATGTGGAGTATGGAGCAGGTGGTTTTGCATTGATTTTTATGGCTGAGTATGCTAATATTCTTTTAATAAGACTACTTTGTAGAGTTCTTTTTTTTGGAGGAGCATTTTTTTTCTCTGTTTCTATGGATTTTATTTTATGTTTAAAGATTTTGTTTTTTTGTTTTGCTTTTGTGTGGGTCCGAGTAACTTTACCTCGATTTCGTTATGATTTGTTAATAAGATTAACATGAAAAGGATTTTTGCCTTTTTCTTTAAGAGCTCTTTGTATTATTGTTAGGGTTATATATTTATTTAGATTTTGATAACGGAATAGTAGTTTAACAAAAATATTAGCATTGGAAGCTAAAGATTAGGAAAATCCTACTTTCTGAGTGACTAGATATATTTTATTTTCTTTAAGAGTTTCTCTATTTTGTATTATGCCAATTATGCTTCATCCTTTAAGATTAGGTTTGTGTATTTTATTATGTACCTTAAGAGTATGTCTTTTAATTGGGATTTTGAGGTTTGCTTGATTTGGTTTTATTTTATTTTTAATTTTTGTTGGAGGTTTGCTTGTTATATTTGCTTATGTATCGGCATTGTCTCCTAATGTTTATTTTAATGGCATGAGATTATTCTTTTGATTTTTTGTTTTATGAATATTATCTATTATTATTTTTTTTTCGATTTCATTCATTGAAATAGCATCTATTGAAGACTCTTTAATAAGGATATTTTGATTATTTGAGTCAAAATTAGAAGAAGGATTAGTTTTTCCTTCTCGAGTATCAATTATAGTAGGTTTAGGTATTATTTTATTGTTAAATTTGTTGGTAATTGTAAAAATTTGCTACTATCAGCAGGGTCCATTGCGACAACATTTTTAATTTTTGTTCTTGTGGTGTAAAAAGCACATTAAGGGTTTCATCCTAAAGGTATATAAATTATATCAAGAATTATATGCGAAGACCTATACGAAAAACTCATCCTATTTTTAAATTAATAAATGATGCTGTTGTAGACTTGCCAGCTCCTAGAAATTTGTCTATTTGATGAAATTTTGGATCAATAATAGGAGTATGTTTAGTAATTCAAATTTTAACTGGTTTATTTTTAGCAATGCATTATACTCCTCATACTGATTTAGCTTTTTCTTCTGTAATCCATATTGCTCGAGATGTAAATAATGGTTGATTGTTACGATCTTTACATGCAAATGGCGGATCTTGTTTTTTTATTTGTATATATGTTCATGTGATGCGAGGATTATATTATGGTTCTTTTAATCTTATATATACTTGAAATATTGGGGTTGTTCTTCTTTTAATAACTATGGCCACAGCTTTTTTAGGATATGTTCTTCCATGAGGGCAAATATCTTTTTGAGCTGCTACTGTAATTACTAACCTTTTTTCAGCAATTCCATATGTAGGAACCATGTTTGTGGAATGATTATGAGGGGGATTTTCGGTTGACAATGCTACTTTGAATCGTTTTTTCTCTTTTCATTTTGTTTTACCTTTTATTTTAGTAGCTGTGGTTATAGTGCATTTTCTTTTTTTACATGAAACAGGATCAAATAATCCATTAGGATTAAATAGAGATGTAACTAAGATTCCATTTCATTCATATTATAGATTTAAAGATATTATAGGATTTTGATTTCTTTTTTTATTTTTAATTTTGGTTGTAGCTTTTTTTCCAGGAGTATTTTTAGAACCAGAAAATTTTATTCCGGCTAATCCTCTTGTTACTCCTGTTCATATTCAACCAGAATGATATTTCTTATTTGCTTATGCTATTCTTCGTTCTATTCCTAATAAATTAGGAGGGGTGATTGCTCTTGCTATATCTGTAATAATTTTATTCCTTCCGCCTTTAATTTTTTTTAGTTCTTTTTATTCTTTTAGTTTTTGTCCTCCAAGACAGGTATTATTTTGAATATTTCTTGGAAGATTAGTTGTTTTAACTTGAGTAGGAGCTCGACCTGTTGAATATCCTTATGATTTTATTGGTCAAATTTTTACATTAATTTATTTTTTATATTTTTTCTTAGCTCCTTTATGTCATTTCTTATGAGGAAAGATTATTAATTTTTAATATCTGGTCAATACCTGGGGAAAGTTTGTTTTGAAAACAAACTCTAAGTGTTCGAATCACTTGTTGACTTAAATATGATACAATTTTCTTTTTTTCTTATTTTAAGATTTATTGGTATAGCTTTTTCTTTGTTAGCTTTAGCTTTACAACGAAAACATTTGTTGAGATGTCTTTTAAGTCTAGAGGCCATTACATTAACTCTTTTTCTTTTTCTTTTTAGAGAAAGAACTTTTAGAAATTCTGAAAGATTTGTTGTTTTAATTTTTATTACCATAGCTGCTTGTGAAGCAAGTCTTGGTTTAGCAATTTTAGTATCTTTAATTCGAACTCATGGAAATGATTACGTTTTTAATTATAATTTACAAAAATGTTAGAACTTATTTTTATTAATTCTTTTCTTTTATTACCTTTTTGAAGTAAAGAAATTTCTTGATATGTTCGAGTATGAGGGTTAATAATTGGGAGGTTTATTTCTTTATTTCTTTTTTTTTCTCCAATGTCAAGAATAAAGGTTTTTAATAATTTAATACAAATTGATGGGTTAAGAAGATTATTAATAACTCTTACTTGATGAATTTCTTTTTTAATATTGTTTGCTAGACATAAAAGGGTAAAAATTTCGGAAAATAAAGCTAATGCTTTTTCTTTTTTTATTTGTTTATTAAATTTTGTTTTAACTGTAACTTTTTTATCTATAAATATTATGTGATTTTATGTGTTTTTTGAATTAGCTCTTGTTCCAACACTTGTGTTGATTTTAGGATGAGGATATCAACCGGAACGTTTACAAGCAGGAATATATATAATACTATATACAATTACTGCTTCTTTACCTTTATTATTATTGATTTTATTTTTATCTAATTTTTTTTGTTCTTCTTCTATTTTTTTTTCAAATATATTACAAATAGCTTATTTTAGAGAAATGGTTTGAATTAATAATATCCTTTTTTTTGTTGCTATAGGAGCATTTTTAGTGAAATTACCTATATTTTCTGTTCATTTATGGTTACCAAAAGCTCATGTAGAGGCTCCAGTAGCAGGATCAATGGTTTTGGCTGGGATTTTATTAAAATTAGGAGGATATGGGATTTTTCGTATAATACAGTTTTTCTTTTTTTCTATTTATTATATAAAGGATATTATTCTTGTCATTGCATTGTGAGGAGGTGTTATTACAAGAGTTATTTGTTTTCGGCAAGTAGATTTGAAATCTTTAATTGCATATTCTTCCATTGGACATATAAGAATTATGGTTGCTGGTGTTTTTTCTTTTTCTTCTTGAGGTTGAGGCGGAGCTCTTGGATTAATATTGGCTCATGGTTTATGCTCTTCTGCATTGTTTTGTCTAGCTAACATAACATATGAAAAAAGTCATACCCGAAATATAGTTTTTAGAAAAGGATTCTTACTTCTCATTCCAAGATTAGCTTTATGATGATTTTTATTTTGTGTAGCAAATATAGCGGCCCCTCCTTCTATTAATTTGTTAGGAGAATTGCTTATTATTCCTAGAATTATGATAAATAATTTTTTTTTATTTTTACCATTTATTTTTATAAGATTTTTAGCAGCTGTATATAGACTTTATCTTTATGTAGTTACCCAACATGGAGGATCACCAAAAACACTTTTTCCTTTTTCAAATTTTAATTCTTTAAATTTATCTACTTTATTTTTTCATTGAGTTCCGTTAAATATTTTTATTTTTAAGTCAGAAATGATTTGTCTTTGGTTTTAAAAGATCGAGTTAGTTTAAAAAAAATACTAGGATGTGGGCTTAGAGATAAAATAGATTTTACTTGATAATGAAAACAATGGAAAATTTTTTTCAATCAAAATCTTCATCAATCAGAAGAGCTTTGTTATTTCTTTATTGTTTTTTTATTACTCCTATTTTACTTTTTTTGGTAATTTTTAACAAATCTTTTATTGTAGAGTGAGAAATTATTTCTGTAAGAAGAGCAATAATTAGGTTTCCTTTTATTTTAGATCCTGTTGGAATAAGATTTAGATTTATTGTATGTTTTATTTCTGCATGTGTAATAATATTCTCTTCTTCTTATATAAGAGAGGATATTTTTTTATCTCGATTTATTTGGTTAGTGATAATGTTTGTTATTTCTATGAATGCATTAATTTTTATTCCTAGATTAGTTTCTCTTTTATTAGGATGAGATGGGTTGGGTATTGTTTCTTTTGCTCTTGTAATTTATTATCAAAATAATAAATCTCTTGGAGCTGGAATATTAACAGCATTAGCTAATCGAATCGGAGATGTAGCTATTTTAACTGCTATTGGGTTATGTTTAATACAAGGACATTGGGAAGTTTTTTTTATAGAAAATTTTAAATTTATTGGAAGACTTTCTTTTTGTATTTTATTAGCAGGTATAACTAAAAGAGCTCAGGTTCCTTTCTCTAGATGATTACCAGCTGCTATGGCGGCTCCTACGCCAGTTTCTGCTCTTGTTCATTCTTCAACTCTTGTTACAGCTGGAGTATTTTTGTTAATTCGGTTTTTTCCATTTATTTCTTGTTGAGAATATTTTTCGTCATGTCTTTTATTAGTTTCTGTTACTACCCTTTTTATAGCTGGTATAAGAGCGAATTATGAATTTGATATAAAAAAGGTTATTGCTCTCTCAACTTTGAGACAATTAGGAGTAATAATAATAAGTTTGGCTTTTTTCATACCTTATCTAGCTTTATTCCATCTTTATACACATGCATTATTTAAAGCAATACTTTTCTTATGTGCTGGGATAATTATTCACAATAATAAAAATATTCAAGATCTTCGAATATTAGGAAATTTATGAAAAGATATACCTTTAACAATTAGTTGTTTAAATATTGCTAATCTTGCCTTATGCGGGGCTCCTTTTTTGAGAGGATTTTATTCAAAGGACTTAATTTTAGAATCCTTTCTTTCTAGTCCATGTAATATATTTATTTTAATTATAATTTTCTTTGCTACAGGAATAACTTCTGCTTATTCTCTTCGTTTTTCTTATTATTGTATTTGAGGAAGAGCAAATTATTCTCCTTGTCATCAAATTTTTGATGAAGATAATAAATCAACATTTCCTATAATTTTTTTAAGAGTAATAACAATTTTTAGAGGAGTATTTTTGCAATTAAATATATTGGACTTTAATGCTTGTCTTTTTTTACCTAAATATTTAAAATTATTAACTATTTCTGTTATTATTTTAGGAGGTTGATTTTCTTTTAATTTTTCCGGAAAGACGTTTTTTTTAAAGATTTTTGGAGACGTAAAACAATCGTTTTTTTCTTTAATATGATTTTTGGTTCCTTTGTCAACAAGTCCACTTGTTTCAGTAAGAATAAAAACAAGTTTAAATTTTTCAAAGATTTTAGATCAGGGTTGATTGGAAGTAATAGGAGGGTCTGGGAGATTTTTTTTATTAATAAGTAGTGCGCAAAGAAATCAAATTTTTCAAAAAAGATATATTAATTTATTTTTAAGGATAAGATTATTTTTGCTCTTTTTAATTGTATTTTTAATTTAAGATATGGCCCTATGAGGACAATTAAGATTTCAAGATGCTTCTTCTCCTCTTATAGAACAATTAATTTTTTTTCATGATCATGCTATGTTAATTTTAGTTCTTATTATGACTGTAGTAGGCTATGCATTTATTTCTTTATTAACAAATTCTTTTTCTTCTCGATATATTGTAGAAGGACAGGAAATTGAAACTATTTGAACTATTTTACCAGGAATTATTCTTTTATTTTTGGCTCTTCCTTCTTTACGATTACTTTATTTATTAGATGAGATTTTGGACTGTAGATTAACAATTAAAACTGTTGGGCATCAATGATACTGATCATATGAATATTCTGACTTTCTTAACTTAGAGTTTGATTCATATATGCTTCCTACTGAAGAATTGGAGGCAAGAGGATTTCGTCTCCTTGATGTTGATAATCGAATTGTTGTTCCAACAGAAACTTCAATTCGTCTTCTTATTACATCTGCAGATGTAATTCATTCTTGAGCTGTTCCAACTTTAGGTATTAAGACAGATGCAATTCCAGGTCGTTTAAATCAAACAAGATTTTTTATTAAATATCCTGGGGTTTATTATGGCCAGTGTTCAGAAATTTGTGGAGCTAATCATTCTTTTATGCCTATTGTTCTTGAGGCTGTTGTAATAAAAGATTTTACTTCTTGACTTCTTCAGAATGTAGCTGAAATTTAAAAAAAATTAGTTAAATTTATAATATTGATTTGTCGTGTCAAAGTTACTGCTTAGCAGTATTTTTTTATGCCACATTTGGCTCCTATTAATTGATTGATTATTTGATTTTTTATCTGAAGTTCTTTTTTTCTTCTTAGTATCATTTTTTGATGAAAATTTAAATCTTTTTATTCAATTTTGTCACTGGATACGATAAAAACAAAGAAGGCAAAAAGTCTTTGAACTTGATAATGATAATAGATATCTTTTCTAGATTTGATGACCATAATTCTGTTTTTTTAGAGAGTTATTTATTAATATGAACAACAAGATTTATTTTATTATTTCTTTCAGTTATAATATTTTGGGTTTTTCCGAACCGATGAAATCTTTTATTAAAATATTTAATTTCTATTGTCTCTTCTTTAGTAAAAACAGCTTCCGGAAAATATCTTGGTTTTTTTTCCTTAAGTATAGTAAGCCTATTTTGTATAATTTTATTTTTAAATTTCTGTAGTCTTATTTCTTATACTTTTGGAGAAACAAGACATCTAGCTGTTACTTTATCTTTAAGAATTCCATTTTGAACAGCTCTTATTATTTCTGGATCACAAACAAGTGGACAAAAAATAATTGCTTCTTTGCTTCCTTCAGGAGCGCCTTCATTATTAAATCCATTTTTAATTTTAATTGAGACAGTAAGAATTGGAGTTCGACCTTTAATTTTAGCTTTGCGTCTAGGAGCAAATATTACGGCCGGTCATATTGTAATATCAATTATTGGTGGATTTTTAGAAAGGGCTATTTTAAGAAATTCTAGTGGAATAATTATTTGTTCTTTTTTTGAGGCTTTTTATATAATTTTTGAATTTGGTATTTGTTTTATTCAAGCATATATTTTTGTTTTATTATTAATTCTTTATAGAGACGATCACCCTCATTTTTTTTAATTTTTATTTAGTAAAACTTATTTAAAATGCTAAGGGAGATAAAATTCCAACCTTTGATTTACAAGACCAACGCTATTTTTTAGCTTCTGTAGCATTATTTTATGTCTTAAGGGTATAAACCCTCCTTAGCACCTTCAACGCTATGCTCTTTTATAAGCTATCAAGACAACTATTTTATTAGATATAAATTTTCTTTTATTAAGAACGAGCCATCACTAAAGCTCCAACTTCTTCGTTATTATGGAAATTAGCAGGTAAGATATTATCTCATTCTAAACTTGTTCTTATATGAAGACTTCAAATTATGCTACGTTGACTAATAAAAGCTTCTCATAACATAAACATAAAATATAAGACCCCTACAAATGAAATTATTGATCCAATTGATGAAACAATATTTCAAGTTGCATAACTATCTGGATAATCTGAATAACGACGTGGTATACCCGCTAAGCCTAAGAAATGTTGAGGGAAGAATGTTAAATTTACTCCAATAAATATAACAAAGAAATGAGCTTTTGCCCAACGTGCGTGAAGTGTTAATCCTGTAAATACTGGAAATCAAAAGTTAAAAGCAGCGAATAAAGCAAAAACAGCTCCTATTGAAAGCACATAATGGAAATGTGCTACTACGTAATAAGTATCATGTAACATAATATCAAGAGATGAATTTGAAAGCATAATACCTGTTAATCCACCAATTGTGAACAAGAAGATAAATCCTAAAGCTCATAACATTGGAGCTTCATATTTTACCCGTCTTCCATGAATTGTTGCTATTCAACTAAAAATTTTAATTCCTGTTGGAATAGCAATAATTATTGTAGCAGCAGTAAAATAAGCACGTGTATCAACATCCATTCCAACAGTAAACATATGATGGGCTCAAACAATAAATCCTAATACCCCAATAGCAATTATAGCATAAACCATTCCAATTCTTCCAAAAGTTTCTTTTTTACAAGAAAAGTAAGTAACAATATGAGAAATTATTCCAAACCCAGGTAAAATTAAAATATAAACTTCTGGATGACCAAAGAATCAAAATAAATGTTGAAATAAAATTGGATCTCCACCCCCAGCTGGATCAAAAAATGCAGTGTTAAAATTTCGATCAGTTAATAACATTGTAATTGCTCCTGCTAAAACTGGTAAAGAAAGAAGAAGTAATACAGCTGTAATTTTTACTGATCAAACAAATAAAGGAACTCGTTCTAATTGCATACCACGTCAACGTATATTTAAAACTGTAGTAATAAAATTAATTGCTCCTAAAATTGATGCAATTCCAGCTAAATGAAGAGAAAAAATTGCAAAATCAACAGCAGAACCAGCATGAGCTAAATTTCTTGACAGAGGTGGATATAGAGTTCACCCTGTCCCGACTCCTCTTTCAATAGCTGCTGATGATAATAATAAAGTTAAAGAAGGAGGAAGAAGTCAAAAACTTATATTATTTAAACGAGGGAAGGCTATATCTGGAGCTCCTAACATTAAAGGAACTAATCAATTTCCAAATCCTCCAATCATTATAGGCATTACAAAGAAAAAAATCATAATAAAGGCATGGGCAGTAACAATAACGTTATAAAGTTGATCATCTCCTAAAAGACTTCCAGGTTGTCCTAGTTCCATACGAATTAACATTCTTAATCCTGTTCCTAGTAAAGCAGCTCATATTCCGAATAAGAGGTATAAAGTACCAATATCTTTGTGATTTGTTGAATAAATCCATCGCATAAAAAAATCTTTCAATAAAAAAATTATTTAACAAAGCTAATCCTCCAAATAAATTTAATATTATACCAAAAATTAAAAAACTATTAATTATTTTTCTATTAAAATAGTTATATATATAGTTAAAAAAAATTGTTCTTGAGGAAAAAAAAGCTGAAAAAATTAATCTTAAATAATAAAATAATCTTAATAATGATCCTAAAATTAAAAGTATTAAAATAAAAATTATGTTTGTTTCCCTTCCTAGATTTAACACAAATCATTTTGGCACAAATCCCAGTAAAGGAGGAATTCCTCTTAAAGATAAAAAAAAAATAATAAAACAAACACGAGTGAAAATAGTTGAATTTAAGAAGGAACTAAAAGCTTGAAAAACTAAAGAAATTTCCATGTTTCAAATTACCAAAAAAATACATATAGTAATAAAAAAATAGATTCCAAAATAAATTTTTATTCTTCTTTCTCTTAAAAAGCAACAATATACTATTCATCCTAAGTGAGCAATAGAAGAATAGGCTAAAAGTGCTCGTAATTGAGTCTGGTTTATTCCTCCAATTCCTCCAATAATTCTTGATCCTCCAGCAACAATTAGAAGAAATAAAGTTATTACAATTCCTCATAAATGACTAATTAAAAATAAAAGAAATAAAGGAGCAATTTTTTGTCATGTAAAAAGCAAAAATCTTGAAAATCAAGAGAGACCTGCTGCAACTCTAGGAAATCAAAAATGAAAAGGAAATGCGCCTAATTTTAATAACAAACCAATTGTTAAAATAAAAATACCTTTATCAGTAAAAAAAGAAAAATTATTTATTCTTAAGTCCCAAACAAAATCTAAGCCAAACCTTAATAGCCTTCTAAATATAATTAAAGAAGATCCAACAGCTTGAAAAATAAAATATTTAATAGCTGACTCTGTTTCTATAATAATACCTCGATAAAGAATAATAGGAATAAAGGCAATTAAATTAATTTCTAATCCAACTCAAATTCCTAATCAATGTCTGGCCCTTAAAGAATAAATGGCTCCAAATATAGTTATGAAAAAAAATAAAAACCCAAATGGCATAAAAACAACATAATTTAAAGGTAACATTAAGGAAAAGAATGGAATTTAACCACTCAAAACAAAGTTAGCAGCCCTGTTTTTTAACTAATTTTCCTTTAAGAAAGTCAGTCTAAGGAACCTTCGTTTCATTCATGAAATAGCCCTAGAATTAAGATAACAATAAATAAAAATACTCCGATTAAAGAAATAGGTCTAATAAAATTTCTTAAAAGTCTAATTGCAGGAATCAGAAGGACAATTTCTACATCAAAAATCAAAAAAATTACGGCAAGAAGAAAAAACCGAAGAGAAAAAGGAATCCGAGCAGAACTTAATGGATCAAAACCACACTCAAAAGGTGATCTTTTTTCTCGATCCGAAATTGCTTGTTTAGAAATTATTCAAGAAATACCAAAAATAATAATACCAAGAAATACTGCTAACATACTTCTGAAAATTATAGAAATCATAGGTACTAGAGAAACAAAAATCTCATATTTTACAGCATCAATGTAATCCGTTCAACTCCGGCGTAATACCTACTAGATTAGAGGTATTCCACAATCTTTTGATTAACAATCAAATGCCGCAACTTTGGCCTTAATCTATTTTCGCAAAGACAGAGTTTCACTGTCTTCCTACGGGCCGTAACCGTAAATGATTTTCTTCATTTTTTGCTACTTAAAAAAAATTAATATCTGGGACTAAGGATTAATAATCCTATTTTCTAAATGCAAATCAGATCTTTTAATTTAAAGTATAGTCCCTATTTTATTCTTCAGAGATAAATTCATATCGTCCATAGATTAAAAATCTATTGCTTTTTTCTCGGCCATCTGAAGAATATTTTAATCAAAAATTTATTAAGATCCTCATCAATAAATTGATAAATAAAGAAATAATCAAACAACATCCACAAAATGTCAATATCATGCTGCTGCTTCAAATCCGAAATGATGACTATCAGAAAAATGGTAAGATCAGGCACGAATTAAACAAACAGTTAAAAATGTTCTTCCAATTAAAACATGAAGTCCATGAAATCCTGTTGCAACAAAAAAAGTTGAACCATAAGCCCCATCTGAAATAGAAAAAGATGCCTCATAATATTCTCCTGCTTGTAAATAAGTAAAATATACTCCTAATAGTACTGTAAATAAAAGTCCTTGAACAGCTCCTGGTCGATCCCCTTGTATTAAAGAATGATGAGCCCAAGTCACAGTCACACCTGAAGCCAAAAGAACTGCAGTGTTAAGCAATGGGATATCAAAAGGATTTAAAGGAGAAATTCCCACTGGTGGCCAACAAGATCCTAATTCAGGAGTAGGAGCTAAACTTCTATGAAAATATGCTCAAAAAAAAGCAAAAAAGAAAAGAACTTCTGAAACAATAAATAAAATTATTCCTAAGCAAAGCCCTTTATAAACTATTGTTGTATGATGGCCTTGAAAAGCCCCTTCGCGTACAACATCTCGTCACCATTGAATTATAGTCATAATAACTAAAAAAAGCCCACAGAGTAAACCAATAATAGATAAGTTATGTATTCATCTTACTAAACCAGTAGTAAGAAATAATGCACCAACTGATCCCGTTAAGGGTCAAGGACTAAACTCTACTAAATGAAAAGGATTTCGTAGCATATCTTACCTTTTTTAAATTTATTAATCCTGCTGCTTGGAAGGCAACTATACTACACATACTCAAAAGGCAAAGAAATTACAAGAGAACATTTAGTCCGTAAAAAGATCTACAGTCTTCCGCTTTTCCTCAGCCATCTTGCAAGGCTTTAATGATTTCATTTCTTTAAATTTGCACTTTAATATTTTTTATAAACTATAAAACCCTTTGCAAGATTTAAAATATCTTATTTTATTTAAAGCTTTGAAGGCTATTAGTTTTTTTAACTTAAAATCTTATAAGAAAAAGCTTCGAACTTTTATAATGGAACCCAAAAATCCAATCATTACCAAATTATGATACCTTATAATTTTTTAACCAAATTTCCCCTTTCTCTTTTTCAAAAAACGGGGGGGGBKGGGGGTGTCTCCACGCTTAATTTTTTTTTTATTTTTTAGATAGAAATTTGGGTATTAAAATTTTAGGATAAAAAACCATATGGAATTTAGGTAGAAAAAAAACCCTTATTTTTAATTTTTTTTANGATTTATAATAGTATAGTTGTTTATTAAATTATTTAATTTA